AAAATCAAGGAACTGTTCGTACGTTGTTGGATAAAAATAAGGAATGCCTGTTTTTTTTAATTTTGTCATCATCCAATTGTTTTCGAATGGGTCCCTTCACAATCAACGGTGTAAAATATCACAAGAAATCCATTAAAAAAGATCGCCCAATTCCAATTAAGAACTCATTGGGTCCTTTAGGAACAGTCCTTCAATTTGCGAATTATTTTTTTTTTTACCATTTAATAACTCATAATCAGATATTGGTAAATATTTATTTACAATTTTACAATTTAAAACAAACCTTTCAATCACAAGTCCTTAAATGTCAATATTATTTACAATATTATTTAATAGATGAAAAGGGAAGAATTTATAACCCCGATTTTTGTAGTACCATCATTTTGAATCCATTCAATTTGAATTGGTATTTTCTTCATTACCTGTTTTGTGACGAGACATCTACAAAAATGTGTCTTGGGCAATTTATTTGTGAAAATGTATGTATAATCAAAAATGGACTGCACTTAAAATCGGGTCAAGTTCTAATTGTTCAGTTTGATTCTGTAGTAATAAGATCGGCTAAGCCCCGTTTGGCTACCCCAGGAGCAACTGTTCATGGTCATTATGGGAAACTCATTTATGAAGGGGATACTTTAGTTACATTTATATATGAAAAATCGCGGTCTGGGGATATAACGCAAGGTCTGCCAAAAGTGGAACAAGTCTTAGAAGTTCGTTCGGTTGATTCAATATCAATGAATCTAGAAAATAGGATTAATGGTTGGAACGAGCGTATAAAAAAAAGTCTTGGAATTCCGTGGGGATTCTTAGTTGGAGCTGAGCTAACTATAGCGCAAAGTCGTATCTCTTTGGTTAATAAGATCCAAAAGGTTTATCGATCCCAAGGGGTGCAGATCCATAATAGGCATATCGAAATTATTGTACGGCAAATAACATCCAAAGCCTTAGTTTCAGAGGATGGAATGTCTAATGTTTTTTTGCCCGGAGAACTTATTGGATTGTTTCGAGCAGAACGGGTGGGGCGCGCTTTGGAAGAAGCGATCTGTTACCGAACTTTCTTATTGGGAATAACGAGAGCATCTCTGAATACTCAAAGCTTTATATCCGAAGCAAGTTTTCAAGAAACTGCTCGAGTTTTAGCAAAAGCTGCTCTTCGAGGCCGTATTGATTGGTTGAAAGGACTAAAAGAAAACGTTGTTCTGGGGGGGATGATACCCGTCGGTACTGGATTCAAGGGATTCGTCCACCGTTCAAACCAACATAAGAGCATTAGCATTCCCTTGAAAATAAAAAACAAGAATCTATTCGAAGGAGATATTTTGTTTTACCACAGAGAATTTTTGGATTCTTGTTTTTCAAAGAATTTAGGTCATAGATCAAAACAACAATGATTTTTGGGATTTAACAGAAGAGATTTTTTATTTATCTTTGTTATTTAATTAATTGAATAAACTAATGTAATAAAAAAAATATATAACGAATAGAAAAGAATTTATGGTTTGATTTGGCCATCAATTGTCAATCCACGTTAAAAAAGAAGGTTCCGTTGGAACAATTATTTATTTCAGGATACCTCATCTCTTTATAAAAAAAAAGAGTTCGAAGTGTGTGTGGAGAAATGACAAGAAGATATTGGAACATAAATTTGGAAGAGATGATGGAGGCGGGAGTTCATTTTGGTCACGGTACTCGAAAATGGAATCCTCGAATGTCACCTTATATCTCTGCAAAATGCAAGGGTATTCATATTATAAATCTTACCAGAACTGCTCGTTTTTTATCAGAGGCTTGTGATTTAGTTTTTGAGGCAGCAAGTCGAGGAAAAAGATTTTTAATTGTTGGGACAAAAAATAAAGCAGCTGACTCAGTAGCATGGGCTGCAATAAGAGCTCGATGTCATTATGTTAATAAAAAGTGGCTTGGCGGTATGTTAACGAATTGGTCCACTACAGAAACAAGACTTCATAAATTTAGGGACTTAAGAATGGAACAAAAGGCGGGGAAACTCGCCCGTCTCCCGAAGAGAGATGCCGCGGTGTTGAAGAGACAATTATCTCACTTGCAAACATATCTGGGCGGGATTAAATATATGACAGAGTTACCTGATATTGTAATCATCGTTGATCAACAAGAAGAATATACGGCCCTTCGAGAATGTATTACTTTGGGAATTCCAGCAATTTGTTTAATCGATACAAATTGTGATCCGGACCTCGCCGATATTTCGATTCCGGTAAACGATGATGCTATATCCTCAATCCGATTTATTCTTACCAAGCTAGTATTTGCTATTTGTGAAGGTCGTTCTAGCTATGTAAGAAATCCCTGATTTTTTTATGAAATCCACAAAAAAATTCCCTTAATTTAAACTAGAATTGGTTACTATTAACCTGAATATCAAATTCAAAAACAATTAAAAGACTGGGGATATTATGTTATTAATAGGTATCCTAAACAAAATAAATTAAATAAAACTAAAGTAGACAAGTCGAGAAAGAGATGGTTGAATCAAAATAATTTTTTTTAGTTACATTTATGTCAGAGGACAATATGAATATTCTATCATATTCAACCAACACACTAAAGGGGTTCTATAATATGTCTGGTGTGGAAGTAGGTCAACATTTTTTTTGGCAAATAGGAGGTTTCCAAATCCATGGCCAGGTACTTATAACTTCTTGGGTTGTAATTGCGATCTTACTAGGGTCAGCTGCTATAGCTGTTCGGAATCCACAAACCATTCCGACAGGTGGTCAGAATTTCTTTGAATATGTCCTCGAATTCATTCGAGACGTGAGCAAAACTCAAATTGGAGAAGAATATCGCCCTTGGGTTCCTTTTATTGGAACTATGTTTCTATTTATTTTTGTTTCTAATTGGTCAGGGGCCCTTTTGCCTTGGAAAATCATACAGTTACCTCACGGGGAGTTAGCCGCACCCACGAACGATATAAATACTACTGTTGCTTTAGCTTTACTCACGTCAGTAGCCTATTTCTATGCGGGTCTTACAAAAAAAGGCTTAGGTTATTTTGGTAAATACATTCAACCAACTCCAATTCTTTTACCCATTAACATTTTAGAAGATTTCACAAAACCTCTATCACTTAGTTTTCGACTTTTTGGAAATATATTAGCGGATGAATTAGTAGTTGTTGTTCTTGTTTCTTTAGTCCCTTTAGTGGTTCCTATACCTGTCATGTTCCTCGGATTATTTACAAGTGGGATTCAGGCTCTTATTTTTGCAACTTTAGCCGCAGCTTATATAGGCGAATCCATGGAGGGTCATCATTGATTAGTCTTAGGAAGAGTCGATTTTTAAGTTTAGATCCAATCGTGTGTCGCTCAAGAAACTCTATTACCATTAGATTCTATCTTGATAGACTCTAATGGTAATAGAAAAAATATATTATGACGAGATGTGTAAAAAAAAGGAGTTGGTTTAGTAGAGAGTGGTTGCGCCAGATACGTGGAATCTAATGATTTTAGGTTAATTTTTTTAGATTAGATGTTTCGAAGAATGATTCTAAAATTCGATTGAATTTAAAATACATAAGATACATATAGGCGGTTTACGTTATGTAAGAAACACATGTATATTTGATATTAGATATTGACAAGTTATATATCAACGAATATTTTATTTGCACTACTTGAATTTTGATAGAGCTACCAACCAAGGTCTTTCGGTTTGTTTCATTTATAACCGTGAAAAAAAAAAATAAATAAACAGATAAACTAAAGAAAAAGATCGAAGAAGGCTTAAAAAAAAGGAAATGCAGTAAGTTGAATTGATTCAAAAAAACTTTTCAATTAGTAATTTAAAAAGATGAAGCCTTTACTTATGATTTAAAAATATTAAATGAATTAATTTAATAATTATAATATATATATTATAATTAAAATTCGGCATTTTTTTTTCTACTCTATGAATATTACAATTTTTTAAGTCCTAATTCTTTGGTTGATTGTATCATTAACCATTTATTTTTTTGTGTGAGGAACTTATCTATCATGAATCCACTGATTTCTGCCGCTTCCGTTATTGCTGCTGGATTGGCTGTAGGGCTTGCTTCTATTGGACCTGGAATTGGTCAAGGTACTGCTGCAGGCCAAGCTGTAGAAGGTATTGCGAGACAGCCCGAGGCCGAGGGAAAAATACGAGGTACTTTATTACTTAGTTTAGCTTTTATGGAAGCTTTAACAATTTATGGATTGGTTGTAGCATTAGCCCTTTTATTTGCAAATCCTTTTGTTTAATCTGAGAAAAGGAAAAAAACATGAGAAATATGTATTTCCTTTATGGTCGTGGACATGCAGGTTGTTTTTTCACATTATATTTAAGTTAATATTTCGTCTCGACAGAATTACTTAATGTATTCAAAAAAAAATCCAAGGGAAGGGCTGATTTGAAGATGAAGAATTAGTGTTACCCCACTCGTTTTCTTCCTTCCTTCCCCTTACTTAGTCCAAAGCAAAACAGAAGTGCTCCAATAAAGGAACTATTTCGCAATTCACAGGAAACCTAGTACCTAATTGTAACTAATTCTATTTTATTTCAATTAATTACAATAAATATAAAAATGAAGTATTATTGTTATTGGGAATTTCAATTGAAAAACGAAAATTCATGAAATTCATTTTGAACCTATTTTCTATTTAGAAGTAGTAAATAAGTGAAGCAATACAATGATTTTTTTAGTTTATCTATAAAAGGAGATCGTATGAAAAATGTAACCGATTCTTTCGTTTTCTTGGGTCACTGGCCATCTGCCGAGAGTTTCGGGGTTAATACCAATATTTTAGCAACAAATCTAATAAATCTCAGTGTAGTTATTGGTGTATTGATCTTTTTTGGAAAGGGAGTGCGTGCGGGTTGTTTATTTCAAGAATAGGTTGGATTTAACCAGCTGTACCTCTTTTTTGTTTATAACTAGGGACGAAAGGTGCATGATTTCGCGAATTACTTCTGAAAAAAAAATTATATGTAAGAACAAT